CCAGTTCTCTGTCTATGATCTGCTCAATCTTCTTTTCTTGCTGACTCAGACGAAACCTTCTACAAAGTCGTTCCGTCTTGAGGCACAACGGAGAAAGTCTTGGTAACAGCTAATCAACAAATGGACTTCACTTCAATTATAGCCTACTAGCAAAAAGACCAAAGCAGATTTTCAAACGGACAACAACCACTCCGTCATCCAAACATACAACTTCACCACCTACACTCTATGCAACTACGACGACAGTGTAGAGATAACACTAACCACTAGGTCGTTTTAATTATCCGACCCACAGATCTACACTCTTTCCTCCCGACGCTCTTCCGTATCTATGTGACTGCTGGCACGTGATCATAGCTCGTTAAAGCTACATACAGGTGCTCTTCCGATCTATTAAAATGAATCACATCTTTTTCACCTAAATAACACCCGACTTACAGTGACTTTATGACCCCCCGGATGCTTTCTTTCCAACCCGACGCTCTTACGAACTAGCAAACTCTATCAATGTGCCACGTATACACGTATCTATCATGTGTGTTTTCCTTTACTAAATAATTCTTGTTTGAGTATTTCAGAATGGGGATAACTGTCATCATTCAAACCTGGGCAGCAGTTCCTCGCCCTCTTCGACATAGATCGCTTCAACCATGTGGATCAACTGGACAAACGTGTACCCTTTCCCACTAAGCACTTAGATCCTATCTATAGTTATCTTATTCTATCTATTCCTTCACACAAAGAATAAACCCAGGAACACTCGAGGAGGAAAAATATCAGAACTCCTCTTCTGCAATGAGATCAGGGACACCAACAAAACAAGATTCGAAGTCCATTTTCTCTTACTCAGAACAAAATTCAACTAAACTAAATAAAGGTGCAAAGATGAATTGAAGCTAATTTGCTAGCGTCAAGAAGGACCCTGGATTGTCAGATTCAAGATCACAATCGTATTCGTCACAGTAATTGCATCATCTCCGGTTTCAAGATCTCCCTGGAAATTACCAAAATACCTCAGTGAAGTTTTTTCACACGTATCAGTCTTTCATCTATTATGGTTATTGGTTATAGTTTTATAGTCTCATATTGCATTTATGCTATTACATATTTAGGAGTTATCTCCAAAGAGCTCATAACCTACCCTTTCACTTTCACCAGAAACAATCTATTACACATACACAACGACGAATCACTTCACCAAGGTCCACAGCGACCATTGCATCTCCTTCTTCCTCATCCAAAACTTGAATATTTTTGATCTAGGCCATGCACACTGAATCCCGGAATGCAAATCCAAAATATCAGTTTGCCATGCAAAATCCCTGCAAACACATCGCATTTCATTCTCCTTGGATTCGTTACAAAACCAAGCAAAGTCAACTTCTTTCACGAATGGATGAAAGAGGTCGCCGTAGATAAGCTAAGAAACAGCTGATGTTCACGATATTTTGCGGATTTGGAATCTGGATGGCCCATGAGCGTCACCTTTTTTTGTAGGCGTCCGACTTTCATGTGCTCTTCACCGCAGAGAAAGAGACAGAGACAGGTTTCCTCTCACTGTCCACTGAGGCAGCTACCGATTTGCACTCATTAACGAACTAAGGGAGGCCTAATGACTACAGCAGGGGAAGACCTCACTGCTGATACAAGCCGAGTCAAAGGAGAACCTACCGGCCAAAGAGAACCTTTCTATTGCAGAACATATACAACATGGAGTCTATTTAAACAAACAAAAATTGGGAGAAAGCGGCCCTCAACATCTAATATACGGAAGCCACCGTGATCCAATTGTTTGGAAGAAAGAATATTAGCCATATTTCTTAGCAACCGATGCTCTACGTCATAACAAGGAGCAGTGAGATCGAAGTTAAAAAATATTCCTCTTGCATCTGCTATTCAATTCACTAATTCATTGTCATCTAGTTTGCTTGAAACCAGAGAGGCTTCAGTGTCACTTTTATTTGCATTTGAACACATACGAACTCAATTGAGCAATAAAGCTCCCACACACTTAAAGCATATATACAGTGGTCAACGAGAAGAAAAAGAAGAGAAAGAAAAAGGCCAGACCTGATATTGCAGGACTGCGAGTTGTGGATGAAGTTAAAGAGGAAAAAAAAATGACTTAGGGGATAGCAAGTCACTCCAGGAAAGAACTTATACTTTCATCAAGTTTTCCTCGGGAAGGTCCTCATTATCAAGATCTCGATTTCTTTTTTTAAGTCTTACCGCCGGAAGAATTTTCCCAATCCTGCTTCCTGGTTTCTCTTTCGATATGGTGCACTGTTCTCGTTGTCTTATTCCTTTTACCGCATACAATGCAACATATTTCCTTGAAGTTGATCGAATTACTAAAGCAAAAAAAGAACGTTTGAAGCAACAGCGGGGCGCCTCCAATCTGGTTTATCAGAAAGAAAATCATTCAGAAGAGCGAGAAAAAAGAGGTAAAATCCAGAGACGAGCTTTACTTTAAAGTAGAAGAAAGGGCACGTGTCTATCAGATGAAAAAGGAAATAGTTTCTTACTTCTTCACCATATTTGTCGTCACCCCTCAAGTGCTGCTTCCCCCTGGATCTGCTTGATGTATGAGCAAGCGCAACTGGAGAAAAGAAGAGTGCCAGTCCGATCTTAGCTTAGTTGGCATGACTCCAAGGAAAAAACAAAGACTTTATTAGCAACTAATCCATATACTATGCCTACATGGACACTGGTGCAGTTGTAAGTTGACTTGCCTACCAACTGTTCGAGGATGCTTCTTCTATAGTCCATTTCTATCTTTGTAGATTCTTTTCAAAATCAGGAGTCTATCTCGGCGGACGGCCCACACGATAACCAGGGCGCTCCAATACAACAAAGAAATCCATACCATAGATACCGGCCGGTTGAGGGGTCATTTCGTTATGATTCTTTCGGTTCGGAAGGATATGAAGTATAACTCTTCGCGCCTGTACATGATTAGTTTAATTAAGTAAGCAATTAAAGGTAAAATTAATGAAGTACTACCCCCTTATCTCCTCTTCCTCCCCTCTCTTCTCTCTCCCCCCCTCTCTCTCTTCCTCCTTTCCCCGAGACAGAAAGAAAGAGATAGAAGCAGATAGAAATACAGAGAAGACAGCCACAGACACAGAGATATTGCCGCGCGGAAGTTGCAGAGATGGGGAAGGTAACTTGCTTTTAGTGAGAAGCAAGAAACATTCCCATAACTTTGCATAGTTTCACTCAACCGCAAGATCTACAGATTCTCCGATCACACCATTTCTTCTCTGAAGTTTCTCATGGTAATTGGGTGAAGTTACTGAGGCTACTCTACATTTTATCTTATGCTTCAGATCCCAAACTTTCCCTCTTTTAATCCCAAACCCCAACGCAAAGCTCCTTAGTAAAATCTAATATATATCAACTCAACTCAACTTCTTCAAATCTCAAGTTTACGCCTACGATTGAGCCAGAAGAAAGGTTCTGGAAATCCGCCCTACTATTAAATGGGACAAAGGCAAGGCTCTTGAATTTTTGTTGGATCCGAGTACACGTCGCGAGGAGTTTTAGTAAACAACTGGAGCTGTGTGTTCTTTTCTCTTCTTTCTTTTCTTTTTATATGTTTTTTTCAGTAAAGTGCTATGCTTCTCTCATGCAGTACATGTACAAATACCCGCATCAGGCTTCAGGGAATGAGACAAAATCCGAATCCTTCGCAAGGATTCCTCATTTGGATTTGTCTGGTGGACATAACTTGGACCCAAAGATAAACGCATTATTCATGAAAAAAGAGAATTAAACGGATACTTCCTCTTTTCTTCTCTACGACATTGTGCAATGCAACCCAGGGCCTGAAATCCTCATGTGGCTTCGTAGGTTGTAATTTCTTCTTTTTCATCATTTAGGATTCCTTATTAATCATAAGTTAGGCTCTTATCCTTCAGAGACTAGGTGTGTAAAGGGACATGCTATTTTTGAAGATAAAATATTTGATTCAGATAAATCCACATATCCCTCCTGCTCACAGGGGGTACTTGAGGTTGCACATTCACTAGAGCTCTTCTCCATAAATACTGCATTAGCCAATCAAACTGCAACAAATAGCGAATATCTTCACTAACTGAATAGAAGTATAGAACCCTAACCAAAACCAGCATCTGAAAGCTCTTTTCCGATCCCATGCTTCGACAATGCATCCTTGAATTTCTTTATAGTTGCGATAGTACAGCTGAAACTACTTCACAGGTAATAGAGGCCATGCATTTCCGTACTATTTTTCAGAAAGAAGTATGAAATGAATTAAGTATAGGCCGGGGGCAGCAGCAGAAGATTAGACTGGAACCCGAGACAAAAATATTTCTCTTGTGCATTTTGTGAGTATAGTACTTTTAGCAAGATAGTTACTATGGTTTAATGATTTGTGATTATTTTGTTTTGAGGGCTCAAGTAAAGATCTTTGAGGTACAGATGTAAATATGTCTGCGTCCATCGAAATACACTCCTATATTGGCGTCTTCTGGTATTCGGGTTGGAAATGACTTCAGCGAGAGTCGTAGACAATGATAGAACCATTTTTCTTGGCAAATTGAACTAGTTGAGTCAGTTGTTCTCTTGATGCAGCGATGAACTCCAGAGAGCCATTATTGCACTACTATAAAAATCTCTGTATCCTCAGTTGTAATTGTAATGCTTTAACACCATTTTTATTATCACCAAGCAGTTCACGCCCCTGGATAATTAATCAACATATCCAAATCCGAATCCACCCAATGAAACGGGCTAGAGGATCAAGAGCCCCTTACTAAAAGTCTCGATGATCAATGCAATGAAATTCTTTCATTTATATGACTTTGAGATCAGCATAAATCAATTCAAATCCTACCACAAGTCTACTCTCGCATGCCCCTTCTCTTGAAATAGAAATCCATAAGGGCCAGATTAAACTCACCTCACTATCTTTCTTATGTCTGCTCCTATCTTGTCGAATGAATTCAGCATACTTCATATCAGATTTGTCTAAGATTTTTTTTTTCAATATCAAGATCAACGTGATATTTGAGTCCGACTACCATCTTCTTCAAGCAAACGTGAAAACTCTCTTCCTGGACCCAGATGCTTCTCAAAGTGATGAATTGCTTAATGAGCCTATCAGAGCACACGGGCCATTGCTCTTGGATCCATAGCTAAAGGAACGAAAGAGGCCACCATCCTTCCGCTCCCTTTAGTTTTGCCACATCTGTTAGAAATGCTGGAAGACATCAACTGGACACTCCACACTAGTGTGGCTCGGAGCATTACAGCTCCTGCATCTGTTGTATTGGATTGGAATTCTATTATTGTATGTACTATCAAATAAACAAACCCGATATCTCACTCCAAATGACGAAATCACTCAAACAAAAGCACAACGACACACACATAGCAAACACAATATATCTAGATAGACTTCTTCAGCAAGTTCCACATTTTGGAATGCACTTATAACATCCATTTGATAAACTATGATGTCATCTTGCATTCTTGCAGGCAGTATAATGATGCCTTTCACCATTCATAGCCAATATCCTTGAGAACAAGGCTCGATTCATACCAGAGCCCTTTTATACTATATGGAACAACTAGGCCAACTACTTGACTTGGCCATCGCGTCAGGAAACAAGCAAACATCTCCCTTCTACTGCCGGGAAGTGACAGATCCACAACATCACCGGAACTGTGTTCACCTCACTCTGCTCGCCCACCATGGAGTTATGAATGAAGCTCTTTCCCGCGCAGGCAATAGCACTACTTTGTCCCCAGCTTCTCAATGCCAACAAGAATAGGTAACTTGCTGAGCGGAACAAACGAATGAATGGGTAAAAGCTCTCGCCTGACCGGGGTAAAGAAGGGCCTACCTATTTTGAACTCCACCCCTCGGACTACTTTCCTTCCATACCCATAGGACCAAGGGCTCGTACCAACCTCACTATTTGAAGACACCGGGCTCTTCACGAAAACAGAGCAAAGGGGCTCCTTAACAACCTGAGCCACATCCGCCCATTTGAATTCCTTTGAATCCGATACTGTTCTCGGTTCTGATAGAAGATAAAATACCATGGGCGACAAGCAAGTGCATTGATTGTCGAAAAGCTGCAGGTGTTAGATCTATCTTATATATATAAATTGAAAAAACAAGGTCACTTCTACTTTCCCCGGAAGAAGATGACAAGTTTCTTGGAACAGAAGCTTCCTCAGAGCTAAAGAGGAATAGATAGCCATTGCAATGCACCATCACAAGAGCAGCCACCATCCAAGGAAGAGCGGAAGAGCACAACGTCTAATCTTCTTCACGGTCAAACCAAGCAAGATGCAACAACTCATTGCCCAGGTATAACTCGAGATGTAAATTTGGTACTCATGTATGTCCCATTTAAGTATCGCAAATTTAAATGACAGGTACTAAAGGCCTTCCAATCATGAACATTCTTGAGCTTGAGGTCAAGCCTTCCATCCTCTCTCGGAAAATCGAGAGTGCCTTGGGAGGATCTGGTCCATCTCCTTGCAGATTTAGTTGTCAAAATGAAAATGCTATCACTACGTAAACGGTAAACAGAACAGAGATCGGAAGAGCGTCGAAGAGGACAGATAGACAAACTACACATCACAATGAAAATCAACGCAAGAAGAAGAAGGACGACAACGGAAAGAAAAAAATCACATCATTTACAATAGAGACATTCACCATCTCGCAAGTAATTCCCTCGATGTAAATCACGAAAATGTATAACTTATCCCTGCTTGCTCCTCTTTTCTACTCCTCACTTCCCTTCTTCACCACTCTCCTCATCTCCATTCCGGTGAGAAACGCCCTCCGGCAAAAACTAGCAACAGCAGCTGCATCAGGTACTCTGCTTTCTTTTGTCCTTGCCAATCCATCTTCCTCTGCAAATAAAGCAATGGAGAGAGGAACCAGGGACGGGATATTGCACCGTAGCAGTGACTGGAGATGGGGCAGGAGATGACGGCCTGGAAGGCTCGAAGCCATTCTCCATACTTCATCTTAGCATGACGTCCTGCACATGCCCATCACCAGAGGCAGAGAAGAGTACACGGGTTAATCGTACCAGGCCTTTCGGACCTGGATAATAAATAATCCAAGGCCCCATAGCTTCATGATCCAATCATCAGAAACTATCAATTATGAATATAAAACAGGCGAAAGACCTCACTTATCTCTTTTCATTCCTATGACCAGTACGCTAGACATAACCTCGACTCTCTACTCTCTACTAGCGAATCTCTAAGATTAATAGAGTGAACTGATTCCACTCAAAATTTGGATTGGAATCCAGAAATCGGAAAAACACACGTATGAACAACAGCGTCTGGGATTCGTCGACAAGAATATGAGATTGGAGGAAGCTTGAAATCTCGAATCAGAACCACTCGATAACATGAGACACAGAAATGGTGGAGAATTAAAGCAAATGGCGATTAACAAAGATACGGCCTTGATGGTAAAGGAGACAGAACACTAGGAGAGATCGCGGGAAACTTGAACATATAATCACATTGATACCCGTAAGCTGTGGGAAGAACGGAATTCCCCAATTACCATTGTGAACAAGAGGTTTTCTTTCAGTTTTCACTCTGTTTAGTAACGCAAGATCGTGAAATAATGCGATCGTCTGCTGACACAAAAGCAACAAACAACAAGGAACCTACAACACTAGAGTAAGCTGTAGGACCACCCCTAAAAAGCTAACTGGGCTAAGTACATTTTCAATAGGCTTGTTGATTGTGTTACTAAGTTTAAGGTAAAGGTAGAAGACAACAAGGTCTCACCTTACTAAGGAAGCAAAGCTATTTGTATTGATTATGAGACCAAAACAAAGAATCTGTAAACTCAACAGAACTACTAAAACAAAGTCCAGAGAATAATTATCATGAGCAACAGCCCAGAAAGTTCAGAAGAAAGAAGAGCAGGCAGAAGTGACAGGAGGAAAGCGACCTGGTGACTTTCCTTGCTAGGCTGTTACTCTTATATCTCAAGCAGCTCGATCAATCAATCTCCCCTTCTTCTGGATCGTTTGAGGTACCTGGAATGCTGAGTGAAAGAAGATCGCATGTTGTAATATGGTTAATTTCCCGGTGAAGTTTACCAGAATCAGTGGAAGCAGAAGACGAAGAGAAGCATTGTGGTCAGGATGACGGCATAACATAGATGCGCTGAAGAAAGGCTTCGTCGGTAGTTCATAAGTACTCCGATCAATTCAGAATGATTGACAAAACCGAACCAGTTAAAATATAATAAGAAGAGACTGTCCCCGTAGGTTGCAAATTACCAAAGCAAGACACTGTACCGAACTGAATGGAATTGACATGGAATTGAATGAAATGAACTTCAAAGAACAGACATCATCGAGCTCCGCAACACAATCGACACGAAAGCAAAAAAGAAGATAACGAAGTCAGACGAGCAACAAGTAAAACCGAGCCTGATTGCTGCATTCCCCATTTACTTCCGATTACTTCAAATAGAAATCAAGAAACTGATTCAGGAGGATACCACCAAAGCTGTTACTAATCGTTCGAAATCAAAGAAAACTATTTCCCTTCATGCTTAGCATCTTAGTTAAGGAAGAATCTTCCAACAAAAAAGAATTACAATTTCGATCATCTCCTAGAGCCAGGGGAGCTGCCATCAGCAGAGCTGTCAAATATTGCTGCTAATGAACTCCAGAGGCTAACTAACACCGGAGACCATCTGCTTCCACGAAAAGGAGCTAAAATTCGCGAGTTTCGGAAGAAATTAAGATTGCGGACATTAAAGGAGGTCTCAATGCATCAGACTTAGCAGAGAGTTTAAGGATGCATTGCAGATGATACGGAAGCAAAATGTCAGCAAGTCCATTAACCTCATGAAAGCAAAAGATCGGAAGAGCACAACGTAGGGTAAGGAAGTCACTCAACAGACAACTGAGACTGGATTAGGACAGCACAGCAAACAGGGAAAACAAGAGAAAATCTATCTTGCATAATTACATCAACCAAACATAACATCTGGTTCCTACGAGAATAAATAGACACGGTTTTCCCATAGTGTACCATATTTAGCACCATTTTCTCCTTTGCACTAGCATTGTCGACGACCCTGAACAAATGGCCAAACGTCACAACTACGATAATATCACATCTGTGAGTTGTCCACAAGATTTGATACGCATACCTTCTGCTCAAGGAATATTGTGGAAGAACATAGATCATCTTTGGAAAGTGAATTTGAGGCAATTGCCAAGGTATCTGGAGAGTAGCATTGACAAACCAAAGTCCGCTCTTTGATCAGAGGAAGATTCTTGCCATGACGGATGATAGTCCACTTGTGAAGAACTTGAAGAGGATTCCTCACATTGCAGCTCTAGCTTCAGAGGTGTTGGCTGCCCACTGCATTTCAGATGCATCTGATTCTGTGGATTGTGAACCTGAAGTACTTCCAATAGACTCAGAAGATGCGACAAGGGGACCCGTTGTCTCCCTGAGTCCGTTCTGGATAAACCTCACATGGAACAGCTGAGCTCACTTGATTCACGATAAGGTAGAGAAGCCAAAATTCAGCTTTGAGGAAATCTGTGAGAAGTTTGAATCACACATTTGACATTTGTTGATGACTTGATGCTGTTTGCCCGAGGGGATACCGGGTCTGTTCGAATTCCTCCTAATGCTCAATGGTGTGAACGTGCGAAGTTAGAGTGCAAATTGAATGGCTTGAAAGATATGCCAATGTGTTTACTGCATACACGTTCTGCAGGAACCCCGCGTGCTGCTTCAACTGATGAGTCCTCCCTGATTGATCAGCAAAAGAACCAAGAGAGTACTAAAGTACCGCTCGTGATCATGCCATTCAGCATGCCGTGAGGGAGCAACAGAGACAACAACAACAAGGCCAGCAGGGACAACAGGGCCAGCAGGGACAACGGGGAACAGAGGCTCGCTATGGTCCCTGAGAGAAAGTAGATAGAGAGAGATTTTAGAGAGATAAGTTTTCAAGGGCCTTCCATGTAACAGGAAGCAGACTCAAAGCAATCAATAGAAAGTGGATCAATGAAACAATAAACAACTAATCTAGTTAGTAGCGGCAATAGAAAGGTTAGTTTCAATCGGCTTGAAAACACCAAGATTGTCTTTCGATCTGGCTATAAGTAGACCTTTTTTTTAGATGGATGGTTTAGTACATACATCACCAGGCAGTTACACAATCATACCATCATCGCGCTTTGCATTAACACGAAACATCGAACTAACCTGGCGTCCCATCTAAAAGAGGCCCTATATCCTCAAGTTCGATCTTTGGAACTCCTAAAGGAACTTGTGGACATTAGGTAGGAGCTGAAAATTAAAGCTTAGATTTAAAAGAAAGTAGTTCAATCGGAACCGATGATATCACGGAAGAGATGGAACAACTTAATGTTGCATTTCCCACTATATGTGGCTCAACTGCTATTGAATCAGTCGGAGTCGAGACGAACCAAGCACCTATGCAAACGGAGCACCATAGCACCTCCCATGATGGATTCTCCCATCAGGATTCTCAGCATCCTTCCATTCTCACTTCTTTCAGAAACTTGAGACAGAAGAGCTGTCGCCTGAACAAGTTAAGTCATTGGTTGACTTTCTATTACAACTTCTTGGATTTGGCTGAATCTCAGTTGGAGAAGGATCGAGACCCAAACAGTAGATACAGGAGCCAAGGCACTGGGCCTTTCGGTACAATCAAATAGAAATCACCTTCATAATTAAACTAATAGTTCATATTTCAATACATTAAGTTCAGTTCAGTTCAATATATTGCCTAATAGTAAAATTGGAAACTGGTAACAGCAAGAGCAGAGCTTGAAGTCGCTCATGAAGAGTTGAAGAGTTGAAGAACTTGCACTCTTTCCAGCAAAACGTCTTTCCGTATCCGCCCGCCTTCCTCTCTTTCTCTCCTTCTCCTTCTTCTTCTTCTTTCCTTTCTCTTCTATGCTATGCAACCTCTAACTTCATTTCTCTCTTTTCTTTTAGCGGTATCTTGTTTCTCCGTATTGGCAACCATCGCCTTCCGCAGCTACTCCATACTTTGCGACCACTAAAGGGCTAGTTGTTGGCTATTGCTAGAGTGGCTGCTCGCCTTTCTGCATTGGGTGCGATCCAAAATTCTCAAACAAAAGAAATGAGAAATGTAGCCATTACGACATTCCTCAGCAACATAGGAGAGAAAGTAACTCGCAATTGCTATAAGAAATAAAAACTTAAAAGAAGAGGTTTTACGAAAGGAAAGGAGGGAGGAACACGCAGCAGCAGCTTTGAGTAAAATTGAATCATTGATTAGAATTTATGCAGCCGCAGGAAAGAAAAGTCCAGTTATTCCTCGCATGGTCAAGATGGAGAACGTTGAATTAATGAGTCCAGGAAAAACAGCAGTGCACCGTAAAGAGCAGCAAACTGAAGGAACTCTTCTAATACTCTCAAAAAAGGTCGAAAGGACAAAAAGATGCATAAAGGGCGTTTAGGCAAATTATCATTGGATCTAGGAGGTGAAGCTATCTTTTTGAAGGCGATAGTTCACAGTGCTTATTCTATATATACTCGCAGTTCCCTCCTTAATAATGAAAGTGTTGAATGTGAACTAGATTTTCGAGATTTTTTTTGTGCGCAGCATCTTAAAGACACGATTCCCAACCAACTCATGAAATTCCTTTGCAATGGGAGAACAGCCTCTTGACATGGAACTGAAAAGTACACAGCTGAAGACGAGCCCTTGCCCGAACGAGAAACACATCCAAAACCGGAGCCTGAGCCTGAGCCGGAACCAGGAGCCGGAGCCTTACAGTAGCTGATTAATTAGCGCAGCTGGTGTGGCGGGGGGGGTTTGAGCGGCTGTGCCCGCGCTTTTCAAGGAGCATTGACATGCTTCCTGAAGCTGAATTGCTCAACTCGCCGTGCAGCGAGACATCCGAGAGAGCACACGTCTGAAAGCCAACACAAAAGAGCCCAAACAGGAGGAAATCCAAAACCTCGTCAGGAATAGAGAGAAGTTCTTAAGATATACGATTTGAAGATCTTTATCTTTATCTATTTATTATATCATTTCTGATCTGGAAGTGACCTTTTCCTTTCCTTGGGCAGTTTCTCTCAACAAGATTGATCTCTTTGGATCTTGGTCGATGATGCTTTTTATTGATTTTAACGATTGGATCTCTATATGAATGGAAAAGGGGTGCTTTGGAAGGAGTAGATTTCAGTCTGGAAAAAAAGGCGAAAGGAAATAAGAACTATGCCTACTACTAATCAATTAATTCGTCATGGGAGAAAAGAAAAACAGCGCACGGACCGTACTCGGGCCTTGAATAAATGTCCTCAGAAAGAAGGAGTATGCCTGCGCGTTTTAACGAGAACACCGAAAAAACCTAATTCCGCTCTACGTAAGATAGCCAAAGTACACTTAACTAATAAACATGCTATATTTGCTTACATTCCAGGGGAAGGTCATAATTTGCAAGAACATTCTAAGGTCTTAATAAGAGGAGGTAGAGTCAAAGACTTGCCCGGAGTAAAATTCCATTGTATTCGAGGGGTCAGGGATTTGATGGGAATTCCGGATCGAAGAAGAGGAAGATCCAAATATGGTACAGAAAAAGTCAAAGCCAGATAATGGAAGATGCCTCTGGAAGTTATTTTTGTTGGGGATTCAAATCAAATTGAATCCATGGCAGCAGACTTTATTTCTGGACAGAACCTAGGCATTATGGATCCGGGGTTGCTTTCTCTCCTAGAAATTCTGTCAAACTATTAAGTCGTAACAAGGTAGCATAGGGGATAGGAGAAAAGGAATGCGGTGAGTCGACTTGTGTAGTCGAGGATCTATCCGCATTGTCACATGGATCTACAAGAAAGCCTAGTGAGGAGCAAATTGAAGGCAACATTGAGTTAAAGGCTCATCCAGAAGGTGCAATCAATGTGCAAATATATAGGCTTGATTTCCAGTGCTTAGCAATATCCTCAGATCGTCTTTGATCAACGAACCAGATAAAATAGACTTCCTCTCAGTTGGTTTGATGATAATTTGTTGAACTAAGGACAGAAGTTCCATCAGAAGATCTACACTCTTAAAATGTTAAATATTGTTTCCAGTGTAGATTGACTGATGCTGTACTCTGCTATCCCAAGTGAACTTCTATTCCTTTCTATGTGCCCAAAAAACCAAACTTATGGACCTAGCCAAGACCGTAGTAGGACGTGTGCTCTTCCGATCTTTGGAGTAGTATAAAAGAGATTGGGATTTTGAATCCTAACGGGAGTATAAGGTTGTTGGGGGGGGGGCGGAGGTGGATATCAATAACAGATGAGAAGTCTGATTCTATAACATAGGCATCGATCCTCTCTGCTGCTTTGAGGGTGTTGTTGCCGGAGCGTCTGTTTTGCGAACGTGGTATTTTCCAGGAAAAAACAAGTGCTGAATGAAGGAATAAATTGTGCCTTGCGAGTGAGGGAGATATCAGGGGCCGGGATTAATGACATATTACGACCAAGGAAACAAAATAAAAAAAGGCTAGCAATCCTTTCTCTGTTGGTTAAAATCGCTGACGACGTTTGTTTCGAAGATCATCGTGCTCTCGATTGCTGCTTCATTCAGTCTCTCCTCTCTTGCGCTAATCTTTCTTCACTGGATCCGTTGACTGCAATCTCAAAGCTTTCCACTTGGACAAACCCATCTGTGCAACTACTAAGATGGACGTTACGAATCGTCAAGATAGGAGACAATACACTCCAAAGCACAAGATGACTTTGGCTTTCTAGGTGACAATTCTGCTGGTAGTCAAATCAAAAGATCCATTTCTGCTAATGACTAGTCCTCCGAACTTTTAGTTCAGGTTGCTGGTTCTTCAAGCTATTAGCTATGCATGTATATTTTGAGTCCAGAGTCAGTTTATTAACTTGCAGCACAGGCACCAAACGTCAGTCAGGAACTGCGGCAGTCTGTAGGCACAGAACCGAGAGACATCGAGGCTCAGCAGGATGAACGGCGGATAGCACAACAACGCGAGCAGCTTGAGAGTAGTAGTATGGGAGCTCATCCAATCATCATCTTTTTCTTCAGAAAATGCTAGAAGCAGTGGGGAATAAATCACAGAGTATAATACATAAAGAACCTAAACTAAACATCAAGATCCAAAACCGCAACAATTTCTCGAACGAAAGGGCCTTCTGACGAAGTTATCAGATTTCGTCTTGAATATAACCACAAAACAAAAGTAAATCAAAACAAAAAAAAAATTAATAAATTAACCAGAGAACCAAAAAAAACGACGGCATGTAAGCAAATTGTCTTCACTCTTTCAAATAAAGCAAGTTTTTAAAAAAAAAAATATGCCAACATTAACCTCAGTGAAGATAATAAGGCGGATAATCTCTATAGCAAAGAGAATAGAATCTCTCTCTTTATCCTATACCAGGAAAATGGTAATATACGTTCTTGATTTCAATAATAATTACAAACACTATACAAGAAAGAAGCAAGCGCTACCAAAGCAAATCCACCACTATTCACCAGTCAAACACTTCACCTGTCTATCCCCTCACCTGTCCACCCTGTGAAAGGCCTACCTAAGGGTAAGCACCTCGTCCAACTACTACTAAAAAAAAAGAGATGAACGATAAGAATTTGGAAATGAATGCTAAAAACTATCAAATGACAGTTTTAGTCACATTCCCTTCATATCGCAAAACCCACCAAAATGCTCTTGAAGAGCACTCCTTGTCTCATTGATCGGAAGAGCTGTCGTGACAAGCGGAAGAAGAGCTACGCGCTAGCAAAAGAAGATGAACAAATTTAAGAATCTGGAATGAATCAAAGTATGATTTCCGTACGAAGCAGAACTCCAAAAATCATTATCTTCTATTGATGAATTTGAGAAAAAGTATCTCAATTTATCCAAGTCCAAGGGTGCTGGCCCCAGACCATCCGGAGTGCAGAGCATGCCGCGCTTCTTCCTTCTCCAATTTAGAAACAGAGAACCGCCCAAAAAATAATAATGGACCACTCTAAATAGCAATCAAAATCTAGTGATCTAGTTGTGAATCCTTGCCCCCAACCCTGCAAGTTTACCTTCAGGGACATCACATACCTGGACTGCTTCTATCTCAAGCTAAATCTACTGTTAGAGGGACAATCAACAAAGTCTGGAGAGCTATGGGGAATCTCAGGCATATTGAAACAAAAAAAAGAATCTATCCGATTCGAAGCAACCCTTTTTCTTTTTTTCCTAGAGATCTTGTTGTTTATATTGCAAGAGATGATGATGTAGCGCTTTCATTTATATTTTCTGCCTTTAGCTTCATTTACGTTTTCCTCTCCCTGTAAGTCCATCACCACATTGTCCTATGGTAAAGCAGCTGAACATCTTCTCAAGAGCTGTTGAGACTGATAGTTGCTATAAGTATTTCAATCCACCATTTTGTTTGAAGTCTTTTTGCCTGCGCTTTTGCTTCGTTTTCTTTTTCACAAATTTGGTTTTACAAACAACGATTTACTCTCTTCATCAAGCTCATAATAGACCTGCCAAAGGAAAGCAGCAAGTAAGTCAAGTCAAGAAGATAGTCTATCACGCAAGTATTCCCGGATGCCTAGCTCCACAAATAAGTCACTGAATGCAGCTAAATCAGTAGGTAATTGGATAATAATAGGGAGATTTCAGATTCAAAGCTGATCGAGGCTGCTCAGCAGGCAGCAGAGCAGCTGATCTGCTGTTGTCTTCTGCAAAGTGAATCCAAACATCTCCCCCATGTCCAATGCCTGCTGGTGAAATGCCACCTTCAAGACAACATACTAACTCCATTAGAAGTACATCTGGATTAGTTTTTCAAAAGTCAAATTCGTGGCCTATTTTGTTATTATTGATCTATGATGGCCTATTTTGTTAGTCTCTGCACTGCGAGGCTTCCAAATCTGAGGCCTAACATGAGAGAAGTTGTCAACATGCTTAGTGATGCTGAACCAAAAAGATAGCAAGAGCACTCCACATTTACCACCCTTACATTCTGAAGTAGGAAGTCATAAGATCCAATAGAAAGTCATCCGGCAAAGAGTAGAAGTGTGTCAACAGCGCTTTGTATAACTAACAGATAGTCTCTACAATTAACGCTTTGATAACATTCCCAGACTGTTCAGTTTCGACCTCAAGAGAATCTACAATGCCAAGGCCTACTTTGCCAAAGAACCCTATTGCTGCCAAAATATTTTAGATATGAAAATATGTGGGAAAAAGATCAAATCTTAATGAAAGGTTAGAGTCTTAGAAGGATCAGGATTAGTCTTTATTTATAAAATAGAATAAAAGTGCAAATAATCCTAGGAAAGCAGTAAACGTGCAAATGCAAAAAAATTCACGAGGTAACAGAGGCAACCGAGTTCACTGAATGCCTGATCTTGTCTTGGATAGTCAGAGTGCATTTGTCAAAGGATGTCAACTAATTAATCAAATAACAAAAGTCCACAAATATTTGTATTCACAATAATGACCAATAACACCATTACTGATACAAAAGAAAATCTCCAATGATGAGAAAACGCCAGTCAAGAGCTTCTTGGATTGAGAAAACCTTGTGCTGGAAGCAACCCGATCTCCTTTTCTCCTTCAAGTTTTCCCTTAGTGTTTGTTTCGGGTTTGGGTTTCTTCTGATACATTATACTACATATATGGGTTATGAACATAAACTCAATCTTGCAAAAAAGATAAAATCAAGCTATACTGAAGCCTAAACATTCAAAAACAGCTTGCTGCATAGCCGAGGAAAATTACCAAATCCACAAGGCTAGACTTGTGGCGAAAGGCTACACGCAAAGGTATGGACATCGATTACGATGTAATGAAAAAAATCAAATCAAACAAAAAAATGGAACAATCTAGGATCAAGACACCATTTCGAGCTTCTTTAAAGAGAGTTGGGACTATAGGGAACTATGCATCTACGTTGCCTAGGGAAATGATCTCGGTGTTGATTTTCTGTTTTTGTTCTTCTGTAACTGTTCTGCTTCTGTGTGACCGGTAAGAGCAGAAGTAATAACAGACAAGAACGTGATAGCCAGATTAGTCTATTTTTGAGATAGAGCTTCCACAGCCTGACGCGTGATGAATGAATACCTCCTTTTGTTTGGAGGTACGGTAGGAGTAGCTTATATCCAATGCTTCCGCTCCATAATGTTCTTCTTTATTCTAGCAGATGGGCATCAACCATCAGTCAGTTCCGGCAAGATCTCTATCTCTTGAATTGTTGGACAATCAGATCCTTTCGAAGAATCCATACCTAGAGGATATCCATTGGTTGCGGATAAGATCTATGGAGTGTGTTAAGCCGGGGAGAATACCTGCCACGTGAAACCTTCCAGAAGGAGATCTCTATCTCTTCAATTGTTGGACAATCAGATCCTTTCGAAGAATCCATACCTAGAGGATATCCATTGGTTGCGGATAAGATCTATGGAGTGTGTTAAGCCGGGGAGAATACCTGCCACGTGGAAACTTTCCAAGGAAATGGAATGCTTAACGCGAGCAATTCCAAGATCAGGTTCTGTCACCAACTCGACTTCGGTAGATGAGAAAGTTTCTTCTATTGATTTGCTTTACGCATGTAATCACAATTTCAGATTCCTTCTATTGGTGGATATTACTTTTTGCTTTCTTTGGATGATTCAATTGATTCCTCAGCGGTGGGGAAGAACTTCAAATACAGAAGAAGACTGGAAATCATAAGTCCTGTCCTGGCCATTCCTGCTTTACAGAAAAAAGTCAAAACAATAACAAATCTCTGGGGCCTGGGGAAAGAGACTACTAAGCAGGAAAAAATATAACTAATAGAAGAAGGTAAATAAGATTAGAAAAAAAAAAAGGCCTAACTGCTATTCAAGGAAACGACAATAATTTTCGACGTTCAGCAGCATGCTTTTGACTGCCAAGGCACTGATTCTATGGACTCCAAAGCAAGAAGCAATTATCAGCGCGAGAGCCGTAGATAGATAAGTGAGGATGAGAAGGACTTTCCATGGTGGGTTCTTAACTCTGTGCTGAACAATCAGCTTACTTTCAAGGGCCAGCCATTGTGTTGAAAATTCTTTTCAGAGCCGCCAAAGGGTGTTGGTCGATCAACACAGCAGAAAGGTGGTCATGGAAGTGCTGCTGAAACTTCCACTAACAGCAGCTCTCTGTGATCCATTCTGATAACTACTATGACTACCACTGCCAGGGGTTCAATCTTGAACAAATCTTGCAACGAAAAACTCTCGATGGTAAAAATGACAAATCACTTTATCACTGCCAGTAACTTCTCCAAACAAGCCAGGCTTTACCAACCTGATTACCAAGAAAGACGAAATGCCCAGCGATGAGATAGAAGAGCCATATGATGTCTGTATGGACTGCTACTGTATGGGACGCAGCTGTGGATGCCAATCTGCTGTATACCTGCCAAGCATCAACTCTACGGATAGCAAAAAGGTTTGGAAGTAAGACATGATAGTAGGCAACTGAAGCTAGGTTCGAGGAGCTGTGAATGAGAAACCTGCAGGAATCGTTTCTTGACTCTTTTAATCTGCTTTAAGGAAGCAAGGGAACTTCTTATTTGATGTGTGTATATAACTCTAGCACTTGTAGGGAAAGCGAGTAAAGATTCAAAGTACATAAGATGATGTAAAAGACTCAACACTTTCCTATTAATATCTTTCAGAATCGCCAGATCATCCAGTCACGAAAGCAAGAAAGGGATGCCAAGAGGAAAATGATATATTTCATAAAAACCGCGGCACTCGCTGAAGCTGCCGTGAATGAAAAGATGGTTGCTGACTCAGTTCCAACTTCCTGTGCCGGTTGATGATCTCAAAGTATCTTTCTCCATGAGGTCTAAAAGCCACATTGATTAAAGCATTGGGATTGGGAATAACGGGAATTGGTCTTGGAGCTAGTTTTTTTGCTACTTATCTGCAAAAAGGGGCATTTGCTGATGATGATCACATAAGCACAAACGAACCATCTTTCTCATGTTCGAAGCTATTCGGTCTTTTGGAGTTGCCTTTAAGTCGGTCCTGTAGACAAAGATGAATCCCGCACATTGCGACGAATGCTCGTATAACGAAAAGCAATAACTTATGCTGAAGTGGAAAATGAACTTGATCATAGAGTATTATTTTTCTTTATATTTAGTAAAATGGACTTCGTTGGTCATTCTTCAGTAATCCCAGAGGCTTCAACTGTGCGGACAACCCATTCTTTCAAAGGGTCTTCATTTAAAGCACCCACGCTGTAAACTCGAAAAGGAGCCTGTGGTTTCTAAGTCTTGTCGGGTTTGAGAAATTCCAGCTGATAAGTGAGAACTGAGCTCCCTTCCATGTTCACAATCACCACAATCAGCTTACCATCACTTTCTCCTGTTTAGCAGAAAGACGTGTATTCCTTGCTCATTATCAGCCAATCACTTATTCACCATTTCTCTACTTGCTCTCTTTCTGTGATTTGGAGACTGTTTTGCTCAGAGCCAAATCTATATTAACATAAGCTATCTTTCTTTCTCGAATTAAATTTTCACATCCTCTCCTCCCCAAAACTGCCAACGCCTTCTTCTTCGTCCGCTCTACGCAGAAGCACCATGGTGAAATTCTCACGATCCCAAGTCTCCAAGTCATCTCCCCATCAAGATCAGACCTCCTCCTCCTCCTGACAAGATGATCCCCTTCATCCTCCCCCCCACCGACACATAGTCACACCAAAACCTCTTCGTCACTAATGCCAATTGCCAGTATCCCTCCAAGTCATGCACTAGACATGATACGCGGCAAAAATATTCTTCTCCTAATGGATTCTCATATGGGAGGGGAATTTCTCTACTAATAGGACAAAAAACCAGTTCAAAGCAAACATCTGAAAAAGAAAAAGGAGTCAATTCGTCAAATCTACAGAAAGGTCTGAGCGATCGAGGTTGAGTTAGCTTAACTTCAGCACCCAAAACACACACCTTCTGACAATTTAATATGGAACCCAAAGTCCAAGAGCAAGTCACAGGGGGGTATAGTTTTGGGTAGGGGTATCACAATGATTAAATCATCACTCAGAAACTTATCAGTATCTTTACATAAGTAGAACGTTTAGTTAACAAGATTGCCGTTCCCAACTGCAAGTCGATTTCTCCTTGCTTGACTAGCCTGTGTTCAATTACCCGCACACTATTACAAAAGTGTGAGACACATGCTAAAAGGATCACGGGTGGCCGTATGACTGCCACAGTTGAAATTTAATATCTTTCTTTCTAAGTTCGCAATGAGTAGCTATTCTAAGTCTTTCTAGTTAGGTCTAGACAACGCTCCAGGATCGATACTCCTTCTCATAAAATCAAAATCAAGTTCAGAAATAACTAGCATAGTAGAATATGTACTCCATATTGCACAAGTCAAATGTTTGATTATGTTATAAAGTTCTTTCGATTAATGAAGGATAAGGCTCGATTCTAACTATTGGAAATATACATGCTCAGAACCATACCCCACATATATGAATCAAGTCATCCAGACATAACTGAAGGGGTGAAGTTGGAAAGTGGATTGCACTACTCTTTCTATTGTCTTGCGCCTTTTCTTCCCACGCCGTTTCCCAGACTGGCTGGAATTGCCAGGGGCCATGATTAGCCCGATACCGAAAGAAAAGTCCTTGTTAGTTAAACCCAAGAGCGTGCTAATCTGACATCACTTTATGAAATTACCTCTGAGATGAATACTTGAGGCTAGGAAAGCTTCATCCCATAGGAACTTAAATATCTTCCACTGCGAAGATCTAGTAGGTATCGACAACAGGCTACTATAAATAGCTAAAAGAGTGTAAAACGTATGAGAATAACTAAGGCCAGAACATGAAAAGATAACTGCTTTGAAAAAAGACAAGGGCTTCCGCGTCTTCCCCTGCCCGATAATCGGCAGTGCTCTGGACTAGGGAAGGCTCTCTGTCATGCTGTATCTGATCCTGATGGCGTGTTCACATTCAAAAACTACTTGCTCTGGGACTTATAATGGTTCATTCGAGAACCACAGATCTTCTTTGCCCAAGAACCTTATCTCATTCTTTACACAGTCAATGTTCTTTCATTGAACGTGGTTCGGGGATGCGCAAAGCAATTGCCCTTTGCTGAAAGGTCAAATCTGCTGAAAGAATAAAAGGTGGTCTTCCTGACAAGGAAATATGAGGAATAAAAAGAATAGAGAAAATTGGAAACAAGTACCGAAAAGGGAAAGGTGAAAAGAACAAGGAGAATTGAATGGTGTTTAAGTTAGCTGGAGAAGAAGCATGATGTCCTACAAACAATGATCAATCAAGTGATGATGAAGATCTAGCTTGAGGAGGAGGAGGAGGTGAAGAATTTGCAAAGTAAAAGATGGAATCATCCGTCACTAATGAGGCATTTGACGCAAACAAGATCAAACAATACTCCAAATCACAACCAACTAATCTAACCTCATCAAACAAGCATTGGCGTAAGCAATGCAGTTAGCTCTTTTCCCTTTAGAATCTTGAATCTAAAAATTGTCGCAACTGTGGTATTCAGTGCTGTGTATCAGAGGCTCAAAATGTTGGGATATGTCTTGTTTCTTGATTGCACTAATTTTCTATATCATGTCAATGTATTAGCCACCGGTGACCAAACTTTCGTAAAACCACCATTGGTCGCTCCTCCAACTCTTCTTCCTCTTGAACCTCACAACCCAATCCCACCACCACAAAACCAACACCAACAGCACCGAATCGAAAAAGCCTTCGAAATAAGAACATCAAGTACCAAGAAACAAACTGCCGCTAAAACAACCGCTAGCTTAAGGCTTCAAAATACCATTCTAATTGAGACAGCCCGTGAAAGAAAAGTAAGAGAAGTATGTGAATCCTTAGCAGCACTGCATTCTAATTTTACCTAGACCTTTTTTAAAGAACTTTATTTCAATCTCAACAAAGAAATGAAAGCATAATCTTTCCTTCTAACCAACTTACTCACATACAACGAACTTTCCTCATCTCAAGGGTGTCTACGGCAGATCCGATCAGACTCGTGATGACGATCATTTCCGATCTTCCACTAGAAAGGTATCGTCACGACAACTCTACATCACCGGTAAACTACTCGCAGCTCCCCATGGTTTAGTAAAAGGGAGGGGATATTTTTTCTTCATCCGGGGGATTTCATTCATTATGAACTCAACAGGCGAAAACGTATTTGTGAGGTTTAAAACTTCATACAATGAATGAGCGGCCATTCCATTTTTACTTGAAGCAAGTAGGCGATCGACTCTATGCTTTCTATGAAGCAATAGGATAGAAATGGCTAGAATGCGTTTTTTCTCGTCATTACTTACAAAAAAAAAAAAAGAAAAAATAGTCTGAGTCTGCGTGTGATATGGTTCAATCATAAAAGGGCGAACGACGGGAATTGAACCCGCGCATGGTGGATTCACAATCCACTGCCTTGATCCACTTGGCTACATCCGCCCCTATCCCTAAACTCCTATAACTCTATAACTATAATTAGAATATAGAACTAGAATATAGAAAAATAGAATATAGAACTTATTCTAGAAGTCTATTCATTTTTTTTTTTTAGTAGTTCTTAGGTAAAAGAAATTTTCATTTATTAGAAGATAACAAAAGCAAAGCTTCAAACAAAGAGGTTGGGCTGTTCACTTCATTGATTTGACTTCACTTGACTTAAGATTAAAGATAGGGGCCGGCAAGGGGGAAGAGTATGGAAGTAGACAGCGAGCGATGTCGCAACCGCTTAAGCTCATGCTCTCCAGGGCATCAATAGCAGCATCAAGAAGCCCTTTTCTACATAAGCCACCAATTAACATGTTGTATGGAGATCTTCGAGCTGGCTTCGCATGCTTGAGCGCATCCCCTTTCTATTAGTAAGGTTGTCAAATGGCTTCTCCTTTATGACATAAACGAATTGACCATATAGGGGTATATTACTTCCTTTAAATCTAAATAGAAATCTAAATAGAAATGAAAAGAAAAAAAGTGTGTTCTAGTTGTTATTCATCTCTTTTTTCAAATGCATATTTATCCATCTCTCTTGTTCATAGATCTAGATAGTAAGATCACTAGCTATTTTTCACATAGACTATTTATGGATCTCTTGCTCATAGATCTAGATAGAAAGATCTATCTCCATATCTATCTAAGCTAAGGAAGAACCAACACTTAAAGGGCGTAACCAACAAAAGTGCTCATCTTGTACCAAACCGACGATGTCCCATGACGATGTCCCCTGCTCGAAAGCAGCCACCATTCTCTTTCTTATCTTCAATCTTCCATCTTGCAAGCACTTCAAATGTCTTCTCTTCTTCTATTCTATATACGCAATTCTCTGTCTTCATTCATGATGACGGGGCTCTCACCCTCTCTGGCGCCTACACGACGCTCTTCCAATCTGAACAAACTACCTTCCCCACCAAAAAGCTCGTATTCTTCACGCCACAGTCCACCGATTAACAGGTTGCGATCAGATCCAGAGAAACAAGTCGCCAGAAAGAAGAGACGAGGAAGAGCCGTCGTGTAGGGAAAAATGTAGATCGGTGACTACCCGCTTTCCGCAACCATCATCATCTCTAATTACGATTATTTCATCCATAAACCTTTTTTTATTATTTAAAAATAACGTTTTTCTCAAATTCTCCACCAACAATTTTTCAGTGAAGTCGTTGCACATTCGGTGATAAAAGTTCCCTTCCCTTTTCCTAAAAGGACCGACGTGGTCTCCCTCAGCAAATGTACAAAGTGGACCGCTGTTTGGCTGACCCTCTTCTTCCCATTCGGGTTGGGTTGACCCAGAAGTAAAGTAAGAAGGAATGGAACCACTGGAGAGTCGACAACAGTTCAGACTTGAGCAAAGACGACTGAGTTTGGAAGTAAAGTCAGCGAAGTTTCGATGGTGTTCTACCTTTGCGTAGTCTCGGTCCACAGTGGAAGGCTCCGCACATGAGCCTCGTTAGTCTTTTCTAAAGTGTACGGGCGAGTGAAGAGAAAGTCAAAAAAGCCAAGTCCGTCACTTAGGCGAAGAAAAGCAATCATCTGAAGAAAGACAAGGATACCGAAGCCTCACTACTCCAACATTAATTAATTAACGGCTAAGCGATTTCATAACCTGAGCTTTCCTTAACCAGCTGAAAAGAATTAGAAAAAGGAAAATACTTTTTTTCTTACTGTAGCTTAGGCCTTAGCCACTTCACATGAGCGCTCCGCCCCTCTTAAAATCATATTAGAAAAAGAGATTCGGATAGAAGACAGGGAAAGATTGAGGTCTGACCAAAGAAAGGGATCAGGGTTATGATCGGAGAAAGAGAAGAGGCATGGTCAGTATATTATGGGGTCGGTGAGGCGGGACCGGCCGAAGGTTCACGATCAGCCGAATTCACATCATCAATTACCAAGATGAACCAAAGGAAAAGGAAGAAATTGCGTAGATAAAGAAAGCACTTCGATTCTCGTTGATGTATCTGAGCCTTTCCAAAGTTCCTTTAGTCGAGTGGTGACGACGTCGGCTTTTCATGTCGAAGACACGGGTTCGATTCCCGTAAGGAATAGGGACTCATTACCGGTTTATGGAATCTTCCTAGTGGATGCTCGCAATCTATCTGTAAAAGGTGGTCCGTAAGCTTCCTTCCTCTCCTTTATTTTCTAGTCGAGAGCTGCTTTCTCTAAGTAACCGACTACCTTGAATTCTTCCTTAGTCAACGATGTCCTATCATCTCGAATCTTGATAAACGCCGATTTGAAAAGATTACTTTCTTTCTCTTCTCCCTCTTCAATCTTATTCTCTCCTCATTCTTGATTTTGATTTTGACCTTTTGTTTTTGTTAGGCATTGAACCCCACCTTAGGTGCTGAGTGGTGTCCTCCCCTCCCTAATACCTAAATACATAGTTCCGTCTATGGAGCCTAAAGCTTCAACCATGCCATGGCAGTAAGCAGTAAGTTGGCCTAGTCTCTCGCCCAGCCTTCGCCTTCTTCAGTGGGCAAGTTGAAGCGTTCAACGGTTCTTCGGCCTACCACCTTTCTTTTTCAAGGTTGAGCTTGTTCAATTGAAGCTAATGCTATAACCCTTGTTCAAGAGAAAGCGAGGACTTTCTTTGAGTTTAGCTACCGGCCCAAACAGCGAAGAGAGAGTACTGTGATCGATCGATCGATTGGATCGAAGTACGAAGGGCTTGATGGAAGTCTGAGATCCAGCCCAAGACTAGGGCCGAGCCACTAGCTCTGCAGGATTGCAGTCTATCTATCTTACCACGCTTTCGTACTCCTTTCTACTCCTGGCAGAAGGAATGCTCTGCGAATTTTTCTTACGTTATCGCAGCGCTCGAAACTTCGGCGGCTTCTCCTTCTCCATTCAAACAACAAGTGGTTTTCCTATTCTTATTTGGTCCATGTTGTAAAGAGAAGGCATGAAGGAAAGAGATGGCCGGTCCTTGCATTAGGTAGGAGAGTCAGGACTTGTCAACCCCGCAAGTGCATTTGCTATTCGATTCCATCTTTGAGTGACTTTGGATTCCTTTGTATCTCTTGTCTACTTTTAAGTGATAAAGGGAAAAAAGAGAGACTTTCTGCTCTATGTCACCTATCAATAAATAGTAATAGAGCTGCCTTTTGGGCCGTCTCTATTCTTCCGAGTTTCAATTTTGATCACATACATCAGCTATAGTTTCTGTGTTTCGCTTCGCAGAGCCACGCCTCCTCGGAAGCATGAAGGAAGAGATGGCCATTCCTGTGAGGAGAGTCAACACCAGGCAGAATGCATTCGCTATGCGATTCCATCCTCCATCCAATGTGCATTCATTTCTAGCAAGAAAAGCAAAAACCATTCTCAAGGCCCTTACGAGGTAGTGATGAGCTACTTGTGTTGGCATGGAGCCCCGTTGATTCCATTCTGCTACTAGGCTTCCCCTTAGCTCTAGAAAGACCTTTTCCACTCACAAAGAAGCGAAAGGAAAATGTCTAGTTGGAAGGATTCGTTTCCTTTCCTGCAGCTTATGTAAGAACTAGTCAAAAGAAAGGAATTCTTTCTCATTCATCTCTCTCTATAGTATTAGTAGATCGTTTAACGGGACTACTATGAGGATGCATGACCTCTTATTCTCATACCATTGACAGATTGGGATCGTTTGGTAAATCTTGGGCAGAAAGTCAAAAAGATCAGATAGAAAAATCATCAATCTGATGTGAATTGAGAATTTCCCTGTACCTGGTATAGTTGATAGTTGTGCTGAGTGCTGACTACTGAATGCATATTTGATACCACTACTGATTACTTCTGACTCCAAGTCGTGTGCTTTTCGTTCACTAACTGTCCTCGAACTTGATTTACTACTAGTCTTGTGGCGGCGCTTGAATCCAAAGGCACAAGGGAATCAAGAGTTCAAGAGCACAGAACAGAGGAAATGCACATGGGTCTCCTTGAATAACGAAGTATAAGATAAAGAAAAAAAGGTAGAGTGGGCCTACTAGTTGCTCTGCTTGGATTGGCATGGCTGTCCCCCTTTGCTAGTCGAGGCTCGGAAAATGTCTAGTTGGATGTACTTTTGTGAAGCGTACTCCTGCAGCTTATGTAAGAACTAGTCAAAAGAAAGGAATTCTTTCTCATTCATCTCTCCTCTATAGTCTAAGTCGACGTCTTAACCGGACTTCTGGAGCTCAGTGGATTCTTGAAGCAGTAGCTCTGGATCGAGAGCCGGATGTTTACCTTACACTTATGCAAAGGAGAGAGGGCGTTTTTCTTTTTAGAGAGAGATGAGTCAGGGGGGTTTGCAACTCGTGCAATCAACGAGAAAATCCTTCGACTTAGGTTGTTTGGTTGCTAAGTCAGCCTGGTTCTCCCTTCTCGAAAGGAGATAGGAATGCCATTCAGGTCGGGCTTCCCCTCTGGCTCGTCGGGGCGTGCCCCTGGCTCGCCTCGGAGACGAGGGAAAGTGCATCATTCAGTCGTGTTCATAGAAAGGAAGGCGTCGGGAACGAATGGCAGATCTGGATAGAGTATGCGCGCTAGTGAACGAGCTCCATAGTAGAAGCGAAGAGCTAGGGCTTAGGCAGGGGGTCGGATCAGATAGCCCTTCGGGAAACCAACCAACCAAACCCCGCCCGTCCCATTCCGATACACAAGGAGGTATGGCTGAGTGGCTTAAGGCATTGGTTTGCTAAATCAACATACAAGAAGATTGTATCATGGGTTCGAATCCCATTTCCTCCGCCATCCAATGAAAGGGGACGCAGAAAGGGAGAGAAAGAACCTCTTTGTGAAGTCTCCCTCACTACTACACTTAGTGACTAGGAGCAGAGAGTCCGTTGCGCCTTCTTTTGCTCGGAACGGCCTATCTTCTTTCGAGTGGCAAGCTACCTCCGGCCGTACAGTCCCTTTTAGGCTGTGGGCGATGAATTAGGCGTCAGTAGAATGCTCGTGGAAAGAGCTGCTCGAAAGCTGGACCAAGAAGCAAAAAAGAAAGAGATTGTTGGAATGAGTCATTAGTCAACAAGGGCTCTTAGTAGGTAGGGTCCTCTTCGATGAAGAAAAGAGCATTTAGGAAAGTCGTTTAGATAGCTCAGGGGTAGAGCAAAGGACTGAAAATCCTTGGGTCAGTGGTTCGAACCCACTTCTAAGCAGCCCAAGAAAGCCAAAAACTAGACGGGAGCAAGCCTTCGAAATGCAAGTCCATGAGCCCTCCTATACATACGCCTTTATCCCCCTATCGGAGGCGAGAAGAACACCTATCTCCCCTATCGGAGGCGAGAAAGAAAAAGCTATGCATTCTTCGGATTGCTTCTCGCCGCATCCTTGTGCCCAAAAGAATGAGCGAGTTCTCCGTCTTCGTCGATCGGGTAGATATCCATATTAGTAGGGTCGTGAAACGAGGTGTAGCGCAGTCTGGTCAGCGCATCTGTTTTGGGTACAGAGGGCCATAGGTTCGAATCCTGTCACCTCGATATAGGGACGGAGTCAGCCTTAAACTTCTGTTTCTTAGAACAATGAATCCACTTCTTGGAAATGACAATCCAAAAATCGACAGCTTAGTTGACTATGTTATTCCGAACACAACAAGCCATTTTTGAAGATGCTCAGAATAAGGTCTATTGCTTTCTTATTCCTAGTCATTATCCTTTTCTTTTTTTATCTTCTTTGTCTGAAACTAGATCTGCTTTACTGCACCGATGACAATGTCTGAAGTTTCTTGAGATCCAAAACTTGCAAAGTGCGCCTTGTTTGATTTGAATGTACCATATTTATAATGTGAATTACGGTGTCTCGCAATTGTAATCTTCCTATTAATAATTATGACAGCTTTTCCTTTTATTATACCTTTTTTGTTTGTTTCTTTCTCTTTTTTATTTCTTCGTAATGCCTGGAAATCGAAATGGTTTCTATTCTTTTCACCAAGCCTATAACAGAAAATCACTTTATATCACTTTTCCCAATTTCGCCTTGTCCCAGTTAGAGAACAGTCTCGCCATGCCAATGGTCCACCAGTAGCCACTCCATAACCACAGCTAGTTTTGTCCAGAGTATGGAAAATGTGTACTTTGTTAACCAGACTCTGGGGCAAGTACCAACGCTCTCACTGACTGCCCCGCGACTCGGGTAATCTTGAACCCAAATGCCGTTGTATTTGTCCTTGATGGACTAAGAAGCAATCGAGTAGCCTTCACCTGATGAATGAACAATTTCTGCATTCTGCCATTCCATTCTTTCTGGACCAAAAACGGGAGACAAAAGTTCTCACTAGCCATCTATAACCCCTTTTTATTGATTTGGATTTCTATATGAATGGAAAAGGGGTGCTTTGGATTGGGAGTAAATTGGAAGTCAATAGGGAAAAAATAGGCGAAGGAGAGAGAAACTAAGAACTACCTACGGACTAAGAGTCACTTCCTTGAAGTAAATTCAAATTTCACTTTCCTCGGAAATCAAAACAAATCTATGAATCAATATATATATATGATATATATATATTGCCAGATTACCTATAAGACTTCCAAACGGGTAGGTATTACCAAAGCACTCATGACTAAGAACTGGAAAAACAGAAAGCTAGAATACTTACTTTGGTTTCACTGCTTGTTTGCTTTTGCTTTTGGTTATTGATTGGTTTTGTTTGGTTCAATAATACCGCTTATCCTAGCACGGGCCTACTGGCCCAGAAGCTTCTCAAGCTCAAGCATTTACTTTTCTAGTTCGAGACCAACGCCTTGGGGCTAATGTAGGATCTGCCCAAGGACCTACTGGTTTAGGGAAATATCTAATGCGTTCCCCAACCGGAGAAGTAATTTTTGGAGGAGAAACTATGCGTTTTTGGGATCTGCGTGCTCCTTTAGGTTCTTTAAATTCTGTGGGTGGCGTAGCTACCGAGATTAATGCAGTTAATTATGTCTCTCCGAGAAGTTGGCTAGCTACTTCTCATTTTGTTCTAGGATTCTTCTTATTCGTAGGTCATTTGACGCAGGAAGGGCTGGTCGGTGCGGCTCAGGATGAGAAGGAAAAGGACTGCTGCAGCAGGATTTGAAAAAGGAATTGATCGTGATTTTGAACCTGTTCTTTCCATGACCCCTCTTAATTGAGATAAGACAGGAGATCCACTACTGTATGAAAGTTAAAGTAGTAGTCTGAGAATCTCAATAATGGTTTTTGCTATTCCAGATCGATGGAAAGTTGATATCTTGTCTGTTGGTCCAGCTAAAGAAGAGAAGAAAGAGGAAAAGAAAGAGGAGAAAGAAGAAGAGAAAAAAGATCGAGAATTGGTGGCAGGGTTTTGGGAACAATGCCATGCCTTCTTCAGGACAGCAAGAAAAGGGTTGCATGACTTCCCCGCAACGAGCACGCACAATGCAATAGCAAACTAAATTATAATCAAGGAAGATAGCTAAATTGGTGAAAAAGACTCGAATGAAAGTGTAAAATACACGTTCATCAAGAGTAGTAAGTTGTTCCAAGTTTTCTTTGCGTAGGTCTCCAGCTCCTTGGAAGAAGACACAAGAGAGAGCAAAATCAGCGATAAAAATCCCCACGAGAGAACAAATTGGCCGTACACAAGCATTAAAAAATAAATGGATAGAGATGGGAAAATCGACATTGACTATTGCAGCTCCAACATGTAGCGGCAAAAGCTCCTTGTCGGAGATGGCAAGAATCTCATTTTGAGGTAGTACGAAGGGGGAGCAGAATCGTATCTGGGTTCAACTACTACTTCCCATGCACCTCACAGAGATATCGAACCCATCGGCAGAGCCTCGACTACCGTTGACCTCTCTTGTTCTCAGTACCTCCTCCCCCCCCCCCAAACCACTATTACTAGTACTAGCACTCAGCAGCATGTACTTATAGAATAAGGCCATCGCTCGAGATAACATAAAGCGCAATGTCGAGCTGGGATGAGGACCTAGACCGAAATGCTGGTAAATGAAAAATCTGAGCGAGACATATAAACTCAAAACCAGTGGAAACTGAGTGAGAAAATGAACATGCACTGAGAGCATGGTAACAACTCACGGCTCTAAAACCAGCGCCACCTACATCATCAAGCAGTACTTCTCTTCTCCTCCCTCTATTTGATAGGCCAAACCTTCACCATATTGATAGCCACTTCCAAACTCTTTCATCAAGAGCTGGAAGGTCCGTACCCATACAAAGGTATTAGCAGCACATAGATCCTTGTTGCTTCACTAGAACACTAGGTGGCCACAGCAGCGGCATTGAAAAGGACGCTTTTACAGCAGCTGCACGACCATGACCACTTGAGATCCGTAGCATAGCACTGGGAGTCTTTTAAACTCTTAGGCTTGGTTTTCTTTCATCTCTTAGAAGTATATCTGCTTGACCCGTCTTTGCTTTTTTTCTCTTTTCTTTTTTTTTTTTTTTTTTATACTGTAAGTAGGTTCTTCATCCCTTGGAATATCAGTAAGAGACAAAGTTGATGGGTTAGAGCTCGCTATATGGTACTTTTTTTTGGATACAAAACCAACACATGGCAGAACGAGGACTCAGTCAGACGGTCACCGGACAGCACAGAACATGAATGATGATTACAGGGGGAAATCGAGTATAGAATATGGAAAGTCAAAATCCATATATATCCTATGGGATAACCCTAGAAAAAAAATGGGTAAGTAGACGGATCTCTAAAAGATCACAAGTAATCCAAGGAACAAATCATGAATACGGAAATAGGGAAAGTGCATTCACAGATCCATGAAGCATCACAGAGTGATGATGATACACCCTTGAAGAAGAATCGAAATGTTTATCCTTGAGTTGACACTGCGAGCATGGAATCACACTGAGGAGAACAAAAGGAGGTGGCGGCATGCTTAACACATGCAAGTCGGAGATCGAAAGAGCCTGATGTATGAAATCATATAAAATCGAAATCCAAATCATGAAATATCATATTCGATCTTGAAACGAAACCAGCAGCAAAGAACGTGGGAAACAGCAACGCAAATATGCCATGAATAGATTCTTAGCTATTTTTTTCCTTTTTTCCTGTACTTGTAATGTGCTGGAAACAACAAAGTATTGAGGAGAGACTAGCACATCAATGTCAGACCTGGATGCTGCATCAACAGACAGAATCGAGATAGATGCACCGTTGCCTCCCCCACATGCAAACAGGTGTTATTACCACAAGGAACATCTTCAACAGTCTCTTGCTTCTTCCCCATCCAAATAACAGTTCTTTGAACACTCTTCGTATACAATCCTTCCGACAAAGACAAACGAAGGGAGAAGTTCATTTCATTCGCCTATTTGTGAGACAGAGGAGTCACTCTTGGGAGACTGATCTATATCCATATGAATTATGTCCCATTCTCCCTTCCATACCATTCTCCCCCTCGCGCCCTGGTCCGGTCTGCCGGGTCTTTCCTGTTCTGTTCCCGCCACGAGAAGGGCGAAAGAGGTATGCCCAGCGCGCCGAGGATCCATTGAGAGTCTCGGCAAGGAACTCTACGATCTTTTACCCTATGCTGAAAAAAGGCTAAGTGCTACGGCCCCCTATTCTTTGATCCAATATTGACCGGGGACGAGCCCTCGATAGGTCCTTGCTTTGACCTATCATTCTCATTATGTTAGGGCTTCTTTTGCTTTTGCCAGATCTAGAGAGATACTACAAGTCCTCTCCGATCCCATAGCCGCGGCCATTACCGCTCATCCAGCGACTCACATTTTGATGATACATCTGAAGCCTCCTGCTGCTATCTCAGTCAGTCAAAACTACTGTGAGTAGTACATCGCTGCGTCTTGGTTGCCAAGACACAGTTCTCAATGATCGAGAGATCACTGTCTGACCGGAAAGCCACAGCTTGGTGAGCGACAGGGGGGCTTGACCGCAAGGTGCAAAGTCTATACGAACGGCTGAGATGCCAAGAGTGTTAAGCCCAGAAAATTCTTTACCCGATTTAGATACGCACTCGTCCGTGCTCCAGCTATCCTGAGGGACTGCTGCATACTTAGAGATACTGTGAAGTCTAGAATGTTATTGCTGATAGAATTGCTGCTTCTTCAGGTGCCTTTGCTCCTCGTTGCGTCTCGTACGCACCCTGAGCAGAGAAATCTCGCTTTTGGTGCTGCTGCTAGCATGGTCCACCCTGCCACAGGCTACTCAGTCAAAATAGCTGGGCTCTAAAGAGATCAACAAACATTATGTCCCCTCTAACAAACACAAAATTCATAATCTCTCATTAATAACAAAAAGAAAAAGGGGTAAGAACTCAAAGCTAAACCAAAAATTGTTCCCCGAGTCCCAACAGTGAGTTGCGAGGACTCAAGTGAGAACCAACAGCAGAGTTGCAAATCTCTTCTGCAGAAATCTGTCAGCATAAGAAGATGCAAGCAGGAGTTAGTTTGAGATCCCTTCTATCAAAATGCGCTCTTCTCTTTGGAGTGGTATTTCATGACTTTCTCAGTCTGTTCCCAGCGCACATAAGATTGCTTAGAATCATTAGTGGGAATATATCGCTTGGTTTCAGTCATCTATTAGCTCGCAGGAAAGCTTGCCGTGCTTCACAAGAAAATGCTGGAGCAACCATTCCATAAAGCTGAAGATGCGGATCACTGAACCTCATATTTGTATTCCTTTTTTCCCCACTTTCACACCACATAACTACCAGCCAGGCTTCATCCCCAATGCTAATATAGCACGTAAAAATTCAGACCATGCCTAGTTTTATTCACTATTATTTATATCAGAAAACCAGCTTCCCCTCTAGGCAATTTATTACTTAGGCAAAGAAAGCCTTCTCCTGGAGTTTTGTCCATCTTGAGTTGGAGGATCTTCTACTTTGTCATCAGATCTGGATATCGAGAGGAAAAACTATCAGCCACCACCCGAGACCCTAACATTTACAAGCGATTTTCGCTATCCGACAGGACACTTTGGAACTAAGAAGAGCACCACTTGTATCGACGATCTCGCCATTACACGAATATTGTCCACTTTCTCCATTCGTTCCACTTCTGTGGTAGTTGCGATTAAGAAGGTTTAGTGATATGTAGTATTCAACTAATTACATAGATCAAATCTTTGTATCAAAAGAAGAGTTAGATTGCTATTTAAAGTGTTCTGGTTCTCTTGGATTTTTCCCGCATCAGGACCCAAGAAGAAGCGCTGAGGATGAACATTTGAAAGATGCGTCCCCGCCACACAAGGCCCGGGGCTTTATCATTTCTTAACTTTCTTTCCCTCTTCGTGACAATGCTTATACATCCCTACAGAAGTTCCCGCGAGATGTAAAATGGATTTGCATTGAACTCTGGGAATAGCTTAAACCACTTAAGCAGGAAGAGGTGACTGTCAGCTGCGATTTTAACTTAAGCGAACGAACTTTCAGGTCTTCAAGTGAGTGTGAGAGTGAGACAGATAAAAGAAGTTCAAGGTTCGGACAATCAGCTAGGATCAACAGATGACGACTTCTGATCTTCACCCTGCTGCCCTTTATTTACCTGGCGCTGCTCATCAAGAGTTCCAACTGGAACTTGCATATGCAGTGGGTGCTCATGACATATCTTCATTAAATAAATTGATAACTGATCATCGGGAATCAAAGGAAACAAATCACTCCTTGAATGAATAACCGGTGTTGTTCTTTCTGATTGACCAATCGCCGCCTTGATATTGATCACATCTGTTGTATTTCCATGTCCCCTAAAATAAATCTGTCAGTCCCCAAGAATGCTGCTGTGATGCCATATAGTGATGAACACTGGGTTGCTTGCAAATTTGACCAAAAATCAGAATCTACCAGTTAATTCCATAAGAAATGGACTAAATACCTAAGGGGAATGAAACCTGATACAGATTCGTCCTCTTTTAAAGAAAAGGCTAAGCTTGCAGAGACCTCACTGACCGCCTCAGATCACTCAATTCGTTCCTTAACATTGCATCTGAGGTCAGTGGTATGGCGCTTGATATTCCATTCCCAGACTCGTGTAGAACTCAACCAAGGTATATCAAGATTTCACTGCTTATTACATGCTGCAAATTCACAAAGAGAGTCTCGTGACAAAAAATAAGAAAGCCAAGGATCCCTGATAAAAGCGTGGATAAAGAGTACAGACTTGAAGCAGAGAAGGAAGAAAGAAGAATGTATCAGCAGCTCGGACAAGCAGAACCTAAAATCTAGCAATCTAGACATGAAAAAAAGAAGATATTGAGACGGAATATGTAATGAAGGATAGAAGTAGCTGAACAGATTCATGACCGAAAATGGATGGCGCTGAAGCGCGGGACCTATACCCGGCAAGACAGGGAAAGAAATTAAATGATTAAAAATATATTGTGTGAGCAAAAAGCAACTGAACTGTTACAACTCTGCTCTTGAAGATCCAACTAAATTTCTCGAACCGCACCAAACAAAAAAAAAGAAAAAGACTCACCTGCCATGTGAAAGGGTGAAAAAGACCTTTATTACACGACACTGAAGAGCCAGTTATCTCAAAATGTTTCGAACCTGCTGCCTTCTTTAGCTTTGCTCCATGAACGTGACCACTAGACTGAACTATAAGAGTTGGAAGTTCCCCACTGTGCAGGAAGGATTCAGATGGTTGAATATCAACAGTAAGAAATTGCTTAAAAGACGTCCTTTAGAATGGCCTTCAACACATCAAGGATTAAGTCAGTTCAGATGCACTTTCACCAATCAGTACCTTGCTTCTAAACCACGGTGGATGAAACTAGCTTAATTGATCAAACTAGATTCAAGGCCTGAATGTGCTGTCTGTCCCGCAATCCGATTGCGATTAGGGGCATGCGGTTCGCAGTCATTTCTCTCTGGGTATGATCTAGAATTGACAACGTCATTGATATCCCACTTCTCTGCATGAGAAATTAGAAAAAAACCTAACGCTTATTCTAGGGAACATCATCACTAAGAACGATCGTTATCTTAACTCAAGGAATAAATAGTCAATATCTTATTTTACACAGTAACAAAATGAGAGTATATAGATATTGTTCACATAATGACTTCAAACTTAACAAATAAAATACACATTCATCACGGTACATTGTCATAGTGTTTGTATAGTAACAAAGCTTTTTATATAAAGTTTCTTCTTTAAGTAAGCATATACACATCATCTATTCCCAAGCTTTTAAAAGACAAAAAGCTAGGAATAAATTGCATTGCCTCGATACTATTCGGTGCAAGATTGTTATCTTGAGCAGGTGATAACATATCAAGTGTTGATGGGACTGTTTGAGTAGGAGGACTTCCAATAGACAAAAGATCCATCAAGGCATCAGTTCCTTGGCTCTCGCTTAGATTGTTCATCTTCAATTTCTGGCCAGTCGTCATCATCCTCAGATTTTAAAGATTAATAACAACTCAGTCAGATTTTTCCAATCTGGACAACCTTCGCCGAGCATGCGGCCGAACTCGTCGTCGCCGAGCTTTCCGACGAAGGCAAACAATCCGCCGATGCCAGTATTAATAAAGTAACTAGTTTATCCTTTCTTCACATCGCAGACAAGAAAGTGGACAGTAAATTGTTTCGCCTCTACTAATGCAAGTGCAGTTCTCGCTGCTCAACTATATATAGAGGGGGCTTTTGGTCGTCTCCCCAAGGTCGTGAACATCACATGGTAACAACGAGCACCAACAGTGTTGAAAACAAACTCGTTTTCAGGGAATCAAATAAGAATCTGGATGAAGTTTGTCTATTCTGATCGGTGCATATTCTGATGATTACTGGTTTAAAACCTAAGTATGTCAACCATGTCGGACAGGTCAGCCTCCCGACCTGCTGTCCAGTTCAAGATCTTCTCACCCGGTTTCAAGAAAACACCTGTTACGATTGCCGTTGGAAATCATTGGTTCTTCGTTCCAACGTCTATCTAACGAACCGAGTCTCTGCCTCTCCTGTTAGTCGAGCAACTTCGTATCCAAAGCCCTTAGCGCCATCATATCCACTTTCACTAGCACCTGAGCATAGTGCCAAAGACCAGCTCGCGTCGCCACGTAAGTCTCCCATAGCACTTTCCGTATTCTGTCAGGCTACTCGTCATAAATCTTTCCTTTCCCTTTGGCTAGTTCTTGCTTGCAGGAAATGTGAAATCTTGGAAAATGGCGCCTAATAGTAGAATAAAAAAAAAATCAAAACCATGATCCACTCGATGGATCTCTTGAATCCATGCCTCATCCTCGTCTGCGCTGCACTCAACGGTACAGTTATCCGCCAGCTTCCGGATCCGATCCAAGCACAGATCCACAATCTCTTTCCCGATGGTGTAATGTCCACGGGGAAATTGTTCGCCGCTTCACACGCGATCAGTATGGTCAAGATTAAGGTGGTTGGTGGAGGGGAGTCTTACCAGAGGAAATTCGTGGAGCGAGGACCGGAATGAACAGACTATCCAAAGAGCGAGAGGGACCATTCACCCGGGAAATTAAATCGATCACTCAATCTATCTGCAGTTTGATCGAAGAAGCAGAACAGAGGTAACCACAAACGAGAGTTGAGAATGAAAGAAAAGAGTTGGTGGAGCTGAAGTATTCCAAGCTCAATAAGAGATGCCATATCATCCTCGAGCAATGTAGGTAGAGGTGAACTCTCTTGTCGTTTTAAACCACGACAAACTCTGCAAAAGACTATTCGACTGACCTGGGCGACCACGACGGTGACGACAACTCCGGCAGACTACTACGCAACCATTAGCTATAGCCACTGAGTTGTTTTCTTTACCCAAAAAGAAAGAAAAATTCTACATGCCTCTATCCACTGTGAACTAATTTAAAAAACACTGCTATCCCCCACTACTATGGGGTAAGAAGTCTTGGATTCGTTATTCTCGAGACTTCCCTTAGGATTTCTTTCGCCAACCAATATATAAGCTTTGACAACCCTAGAGTTATCATTCTTTCCTACTTCTACTTAAATGCTTTCTTTTTTGAGTTCTTGCCGTGAATAAGTCTCTTCCTTCTTGAACCCCTTCCGGCTGTCCAACACCTTT